ATTATAGAAAAGAAAGAATGATAAATAAAAAAAAAATAAAGGAAGTCTTGGTTGGATCAGGAATAAAATTTGGAGTTCGGTATGGATAAAAGATCTTCCTATGTTATACTATTCAATTCTTGACGATGAGTTGATTTGATAGTGCAGATATTGTTATTCATGATATTGATCCGATTCAATATCATCGAGATGTAATTCATCCCATTGAATTTACAAGCTAAAGATTTATTATCTCTATGGGATTAACTCCCGAGTTATTGTGAATTAAAGAAAAATGAAACAATGAGATTATGGAAGTAAATATTCTCGCATTTATTGCTACTGCACTGTTTATTCTAGTTCCTACCGCTTTTTTACTTATAATATACGTAAAAACAGTCAGTCAAGGTGATTAATTTGAATTAAACTTGACTTTTTTGTTCTTATCAATAATTGATAAGAAGAAAAGGATTCCAATTTCGAGTCTTAAATGAAATGGGCAGACTAGAATTAGCAGACTAGAATTAGCCGTATTCTATGAGATACGATAGTATGGTAGAAAGAAATATCTGAATCTTTCTACCATACTATCCATACTATAACTAATATAATGGTATTGTAGTCTATAAGGGTGTATTGTAATGCAAGTTAATTTAATAGAGATCAATCTACAATAGTATCGTCATATTCCTATATATCGGTGTATATATATGGATATCAATTACATATTATATATATAATGTATATAGTGCCCCCCCCAATTCTATTTCTTTGCTTTATACATCTGTCTTGTATTTAATTTGTGTTGATTTCAATCAATTAGAAATGATCGAAAAGCGATTCGTACGATTCTAATTCCCGGATTGCTGATTATTTTCAATATGAATCCCGATCAAAAGAATCAAAGGCCTCTTCGATGGGTATAATAAAAGAAAATAATATTTTTATTATCATTCCGGCGAAGAAGTCATTGATCGATCAGTTGACAGATGATCCATGGAAACTTCTTCGAATTTTGAAAAAAAAAAAAAAAAAGGGGGGGAAAGGGTTAGTAAACCTCGTCAATTTTTAACGTTTGAACAGTGAGTTCAATAAAACAAACACAACATAAATCAAATTTGCAAAATATTAAAACAAACAGGAAGTGCACAATATGTGACTCGCCCAAGACAATATTTTAGTCTCTGTAGTATCGGGTTAGACAACTACTATGTCTGTGTTGTTTCCGATAGAAAATGTGTATCTACGTAATGTAATAATAGAACTATTTTATCTTTGAATAATAAAAGGGGAAACAAAAAAGTAAAATAAAAAAAGTTTAGCTCTTCCTCACGGTCCATATCTAATTTTGGTAAGAGTCGGTTCATCGAAATAGAAAATTGATCAAGAATTCAGTTGAAATAAATTTACTACCATTTGTATTTCTTTTACTTTGTATTCTTTTTACTTTCGAAATACGAACACGGAAATAATTTAAATATTTGTTTGATTGAAAGAGTATTCTTCATATATATTATTCATAAACTACAGTACTACACTAAAACCCAAGAAAATTTTGAAATGCAGATATTTTTGATTTCTATTTCAATTTAAAAATGGAATTTTAAATTGAAATAGTGTTGAAATAGTGAAATTTCAATTAAAAAAAGGCTTTTCGGAACTGAAAGATTTATAAAAAAAAAATGGATACAGTTTAATTACTAAACTCAATTAGTAGTATTTCTAGAGTCCACTTCTTCCCCATACTACGAGTGAAAGGGAAAATGTAAAGACTACCATTAAAGCAGCCCAAGCGAGATTTACTATATCCATGTGAATTATGTCCCCTATCTCTATGAAGGAATTATTGAATTATTGTTCACTAATAAATAATAGTGGAATCACTGACGCAGAGTCAAAAAGTAATTCTGACCTAACATTGTTGATGAAGCAATCCAATAAATCCAATTATAACTTCTAAGAGGGTCTTATAAAATTTCTAGTATAATTCGAAAAGGTTAAGCACAAGCAAAATATGTGGAGACCCCCTTGGAAGTATCAAAGAAATGATACTAATATGTAGAAATAATAAAAATCTATTCTTTCTTTTGTTGCCCTTCATTAAGTTAAGTAAAAACTTATAGAAGAATAGTAGATCACTACTAGCCCATACCCTATTTCTTTCCCATTTTGTTTTGATCTAATCCTTACCGTCTCTTTAATTGTCTCTATGAAAACAATCGGAGGGCGTCTTATTATGTTCTGTTCTTGACTAGAGGTTAACGAAAAAAGAATAAAAGTATCTAAGTAAAAGCCAATTACCCATTCAATCGAATTAATATTGATTGAATGCCAGAGTACTCAAAGACTTTGATGAATATGTATACTAAAGTATCTTCTGGCCTTTCCATAACTAAAAAAGGTATTCTATAACTAAAAAAGGTATTCTATTTCCGTCCTGCTATCCAATCTAATTCAAAACCCGGCCCGTAGACACTCCATTGCTAATGGAAGGACTATCACGATTTATCATATCAGTTTC